ACTATCCATGACTGTTTTTGTTCTAGCATGACCACTTGAGAAAATGTGGAGGAAAGTAGGGGAAATGGCCGATACTACTGGAAGAATTCCTCTTTGGCTGATAGGTACTGTAACTGGTATTCTTGTGATTGGTTTAATAGGTGTTTTCTTTTACGGTTCGTATTCTGGATTGGGTTCATCTCTATAGTAATCGGAGGATCCAGATTGTAAACATGAAAAAGTAGGAACTTAGCGGGTCCTTACCCCCCTTTATCTGATTAGAGCGGAAAGGGCCCGCGAAATTCTTATTGTTATAACGCTATTTTATTCCATGAAGGAAGTATCCTGTAAATCATTGATTTAGTTTAGAGTAATAAACTAATAAAACCTTAATAAAAACTACTCAACTAGCCTAAAAAGAAAAACCACCCTTCCGTGTGAGGTATACATTTTTTTTTACAAAATTTCTGTAAGTTCGAAGTTGAACTTAATTGAAAAAGTCAAGCAATTCTATTTGCTCACAAGAAATTAGTCCCCCGCCATACTTTCTTTCCCTCCGTTTGTCCACTACCGCGTCCGAACCTAAGCAAAGGAAGTCCAAAAGACAGACCCGAATAAAGAATAAATAGTAATCTTTGACAAAACAAATAAGAAGAAAAATGATTCCTACTTGGATACAAGAAGAATTGACTTCGATACAAGAAGAATCGACACAAGAAAAAGGCAAAAAAGCCTTTTTCTTGTGCCCAATAAAGGATTAAGAAGACGCGCAATTCCTCCTAAAAGGACTTGTTCCTTTTATTGTTCTCGTCCCTGCCTTGGATCCTCTTTTTTGCATGAGATAGAAATAAGGAATTCCAAAAATCGAGGCTTTTTTTGAACTTGATGGGAAGAAATCCCAGGATCTAGAAATTCATTTCGTACAATTGAACCTTTTCAAACTGTTTCTTTTTGAGAACCAAAAAAACTTGTGCCAAAATAACAGATGCGAAAAAGAACAAAAGGCCTTGGACGCGCAATGGATCCTGAAGCACTATTTCTGCATCCCCCTGACCAAACCCTCCTACATTAGGATTGCTTGTTAATGGTTGATCAAGCTTGATCGATTCCCCCTCTGAAACAAGAAGTTCTGGTCCGGGAGGTATAATATCAATCACTTGGCGTCCATCCGACGCATCGACTATGGATATTTCATATCCCCCTTTTTCTTTACGTAGTATTTTTTTTACTATACCTGTTGACGTAGCATTATAGACCGTATTGTTACTCTTGCTACCATCAGGATAGATCTGTCCCCTTCCTCGGTTTCCCCCTACATATATGGGATATTTTAAGAAATGAACGTCTTTTTTTGTAGCGGGATCGGGGGAAAGAATGGGAAAGACAATTTCACTATATTTCTTACCGGGAACAGGGCCTATCACAAGAATATTTTTTTTATTGGGACGATAATTCTGAAAAGAGAGATTTCCTATCTTTTCTTTCAACTCAGGAGAAATACGGTCGGGCGGTGCTAATTCGAATCCCTCGGGCAAAATAAGAACAGCACCCACATTCAACCCTCCCTTTTTCCCATTAGCAAGAACTTGTTTCAGCTGCATATCATAAGGGATTCGAAGAACTGCTTCAAATACAGTATCAGGAAGCACTGCTTGGGGAACTTCAATATCTACAGGCTTATTAGCTAAATGGCAATTGGCACATACAATTCGTCCAGTTGCTTCCCGCGGGTTTTCATAACCCTGCTGCGCAAAAATGGGATATGCATTTGAAATAGATGTGCGAGTTATTACGTATATCATGATCGATACAGAAATCGATCGAATCATCTGTTCCTTTAACCAAGAAAAAGTATTTCTATTTTCCATGTCCAATCGCGGATCCCGGAATTTCTACAATAAATTAGATAGGTAGCTAAACTAATCTAGTTCCCTATACACGAGTCTGTTGTCATTCTACTGCAACAGTTGTACTGGAATGATGAATACCTTAAGCAGGTAGAAATAGAAAGAATTTTGCTAAAAAGGAAAAGGGCTTTCTTTCTAAAGGAAGAAATATGCTAATTTGATTAATATTAGGAAATAAAATGAGTGAGTTTATGCTTCACTAATTGAATGATAAATGACTACAAGTGAAGGAGATAAACGGTTTAAACAAAAAAAGACCCAAAATTTCAAACACGTGTCTAGAATCACAGGAAAACTACAAACAAAAATAGTGAAAATTAGCTCGTTAGGAGCCCATCCAAGATTGTTGTAGACCCAACGAATTAGTAGTTCCCAACCGCTGGTGGAGTGAAATCCAACAAAAAAATCAGTAACTAAAAGAATCAAAAAAGCTTTTATTGAGTCATTTAAGTTATAGAAAAATTCCTGAGCCCAAGAATTCAAAATGACAAGTTCTTCTTTACCCAGAAAAAAAGAACCACTTAGAATAGCCAAACAGATTATATTTGTTAAGAAATGCAAAATGATATGGAGATGATGCTCATTATCTATTTTGGCCAATTGTATTATTTCCCCGTGTATTCCTATAGGAAATTTTTGTACATGTGTCTTCGGTTTCTCTTTTATCATTTCGTCCAAGAGAAAAAGTTCTTCTAATTCTATGAATCCCTCTAGAATCCTTTTCTCTTGAATATCCGTTAAGAAAGTTTCGGATTGCCTGGTATTCCACCAATTCTTAATCCAAAGTTCCAGACATTTGTTAAAAGAGAAAGAGACTCCCCAGGGCAAAAGTACGATAAATACAAGATATAGGAAAGAAGGCAATGCTTTCTTTTTTTTCATTTTTGATCTGTAAATTGAGTTGTTAATGAATCCGCTTCATTCGCCGCCTCTATTTCATTCGCTGAATATATATGATATTTCTTTTCTTTGAAACAAAAATTCTATAACAAGGTTTGAGACCTTATGTTTGTATCTATTTCTCTTTTTGTATACTAGTGGAATTTCATTGTATTGGGTTCTTTCTTAGATCTAAATGGAGTGGAATAGAGAAATAAAAAAAGGCCTTTTATATAAAAATGGAAGAATATTATGCCATATATCTCACTTGGACAAAACAAATTCAAATCAAAGCAATTTTCTCTTATCCTCGTTTGTTCCTTCCTTTAGATAAATACTCAAAAATCACCTTACAATTGCAAAAAATGGCAATTGGTACTCAAAATACTTCAATCGGTACGCGCAAGAAATAGGCCAATTCGGCAGCTTTTTGTTCAATTTCTCTTGGAGTAAAAAACTTATCATCAGTACGAGTCAAGGGAATGACCCCCTGGCCCCGGATTTCCATATAAAGGATGCGACGAGGATAAAGACCCTCTTTAACCTGAATTCTAATTGATTGGATATCCCGCACAAGGAATCGAAGGAAGATGCGACGTTTTATTCCAGGGAATCCCCAACGAAAAATGCACACTATTCCCTCTTTTCTATCAAATCGGTCATAACCACTGCCTACATTCCAAAAAATAGTGCACCACAAATAGGAGCTAATGAATAGGCCCGCGATTCCGTAGAAAGACATCACAACCCCCTGTGGAAAAAAAAGAATTTGTTGAGATGGAAGTACGGATATCATATTCTTACCAAGATAACTGGAAGCCCCAACTGCTAAGAATCCTAATGAACCTAGAAAAAGAATACAGGCCCAGAAAAAATTACCCCTTTTTCGAGAACCTTTTAGAAGTTCTATCCATATATGTTCTGATCGCCAATTCATATTAGATATACTAAATCCAGTAGCGGTCAATTGAAATTGAGAGAATAAGCTAAATGATTTTGACTTTACTTTTTTTAATTCTGAAATAGCCCTCAGTAGCTAGTACTCCTGTGAAATAATTGGTTAGATACATTGACTTTCTATTCAAAACAAATTCGCGGATCCACTAAAAAAAAACTCGCTATACTCGGCTACGCATATGCATGCATTTATGCTCGTAGCCTATATCTGCATCCATGGATATTTTAAATTTGTGTGTAGAAAGAGCTACATACCCTATCATATTATATTACTTACACAAATCCGTATTATGATCCTGGAAATACATTAATAAAATAAAATTAGGCCCTGTCGTTTCTAGACAATCTTATTTTTCTGCACATAAAGAAATAAGGAAGCCATTGCAATTGCCGGAAATACTAAGCCTACTAAAGGCACGAAAATAGAGGGTAAGTTAAAATCCGTCATAGAATATGTGTCTCAATTCAAATTTACTATTTCTATCTATTCGAAATATATCTTAAGATTCTTATGATATAATTAAGTATATCTATTATAAGGAATATTGACTATTGTATTTTTGAGTTTACAAAATAAAGATTTTTTATAGATATAGAATACTTTAGTATATCTATAAAAAAATGAATGGATAATAAGAAAATTGCAAAAAAGGGGGCACTAATGAAAAATATTTTTTTTTTCTTTTCCCATTCTCATCGCCTTTCTATCCTTCTAATCGAGCTTGAAATTGGATTCAAAAGAAAGCTATTGTCAAAATAAAAGAAATACCTCTTTCAGAATACCCTTTAATTTCACCTTTAATTTTAAAAGTAGAAGTGGAATAGAATAACCCGGTTGAAGGGTAATGATCATACGTCTGTAATGCATTGTATGTCCCAGAATAGGTCCCATTCTTCTACCCTTTCCGGGTAGTCGATGGCTATTCACAGCTACTACCTTAACACCAAAGAAGAGTTCGACCCAATGCTTTATTTCTGTCTTAGTGAATCCCGATTCGACATTAAAAGTATATTGATTCTTTCCCAATAAACGAAGACTCTTTTCTGTAAATACTGCGTATTTGATTCCATTATCGTACGATAATACTATATTTTTCTTTATATTTGTTTATTGTATTATACCTTTCTATATTCTAGATATATAGAATAGAAGAATCTCGATTTGTCAAGTCTCATGATCGTATCAAGATCTATTCGGCTCAACCTTTTTTTAGAAAAAAAGATTGAGCCGAATTTAATTGCAATCCATTAATAAAGAAGAATTACTGCATTTCGTAACTTATTTTTTCTCTTTCTATTTTGCTTCTTTTTTTTTTATTTAGACCTTCCTTATATCTAGTTTTATCTACTTAATCTATGGTATCCACCGGCTTGTACTCAAATTTGATCGCCTTCCATACTTCACAAGCTGCGGCTAGTTCAGGACTCCATTTGCAAGCTGCTTTGATAATTTCATTACCTTCACGAGCAAGATCGCGCCCTTCGTTACGAGCTTGTACACAGGCTTCTAAAGCCACACGATTAGCTGCTGCACCAGGTGCATTTCCCCAAGGATGCCCTAAAGTTCCTCCACCAAATTGTAATACGGAATCGTCTCCAAAGATTTCGGTCAGAGCTGGCATATGCCAAACATGAATACCCCCTGAAGCCACCGGTATAACACCTGGCATGGATACCCAGTCCTGAGTGAAAAAGACACCGCGAGAACGATCTTTTTCAATAAAATCATCACGCAATAAATCAACAAAACCTAAAGTCATTTCGCGTTCCCCTTCTAACTTACCTACTACTGTACCGGAGTGGACATGATCTCCCCCCGACATACGCAATGCTTTAGCTAATACACGGAAATGCATACCATGATTTTTCTGTCTATCAATAACTGCATGCATTGCTCGGTGAATGTGAAGAAGTAGGCCGTTGTCGCGGCAATAATGAGACAAACTAGTATTTGCGGTGAATCCTCCAGTTAAGTAGTCATGCATTACAATAGGAACCCCTAATTCCCTTGCAAATACGGCTCTCTTAATCATTTCTTCGCATGTACCTGCAGTCGCATTCAAGTAATGCCCCTTGATTTCACCAGTTTCGGCTTGTGCTTTATAAATTGCCTCAGCACAAAAGACAAAACGGTCTCTCCAGCGCATAAATGGTTGTGAGTTTACGTTTTCATCATCTTTGGTAAAATCAAGTCCACCACGTAGACACTCATAACACGCTCTACCGTAATTTTTTGCGGATAATCCCAATTTTGGTTTAATAGTACATCCCAATAAAGGACGACCATACTTGTTCAACTTATCCCTTTCAACTTGGATACCGTGAGGCGGACCTTGGAAAGTTTTTGAATAAGTAGGGGGAATTCGTAGATCCTCCAAACGTAGAGCGCGTAAGGCTTTGAAACCAAATACGTTACCCACAATGGAAGTAAACATATTAGTAACAGAACCCTCTTCAAATAGGTCTAATGGATAAGCTATATAACAGATATATTGATCCGCCTCCCCAGGAACGGGCTCGATGTGATAGCATCGTCCTTTGTAACGATCAAGACTGGTAAGTCCATCAGTCCAAACAGTTGTCCATGTACCAGTAGAAGATTCCGCAGCTACTGCAGCCCCTGCTTCTTCAGGCGGAACCCCGGGCTGAGGAGTTACTCGGAATGCTGCCAAGATATCAGTATCCTTGGTTTCATACTCTGGGGTGTAGTAAGTCAATTTATAATCCTTAACACCAGCTTTAAATCCAACACTTGCTTTAGTTTCTGTTTGTGGTGACATAAGTCCCTCCCTACAACTCATGAATTAAGAATTCTCACAACGACAAGGTCTACTCGATATGAATTAGGCGTAAATGAAATCTTTGCAAAAATCTAAAAAAAAAAAAGATATTCAATTAATATCAACTCATTAAATAAAAAAAAGAGTAGGCTTAAGTTAATGAATATGTTTCATGCGTGCACCCTGTGTACGTTCTATCCTCTAGGAATTCTACTATATATAGTATAGGAATTATATAGTATAGGAATTCGATATATAGTATAGGAATTCGATAGGAATTGAGTTATTGTTATGGTGAGTTGTTGTTATGGTAAGTTAACACGGTTAGTTATTAAACCGTGGATTTGATTCACCAAATCCATCATTATTGTATACTCTTTGATAGATATAGCGCAACCCAAACCAATCCCTAATCCTTATTTTACAATTTGTAAAGTTCTTAATAGGCCCCTTTGATATTTTGAATCTAAATACCTAAATACTAAGAAAATTCTCTGTTGACAGCAATCTACGCTTCACAGTAGTATATATTTTGTATATCGAAGTCCTAGATAGGAAAGTAGAGTAGGCACAGATCCTTCACAAAAAGCGAAATTTATACGAAAAAAAAAGATTGATTGAACTTTCCAACGGACTCATTCCATAAGTAAACGATTGAATGGGATTCGCTTGGGCAACGAAATCAAGTGCTAGTCCCCTTTTCTTTGCTATTGAATTAACTAATTCATTTCCTTTTGACTTTTGGATTTTTGGATATTTCTTTTTATTTGATTTGGCATTATTCAAAAAAAAAAAAGAAAAATTTCGACAAATTCCTTTTTTTGAAAATTATGTGATAATTATGAGAACCAATCCTACTACTTCGCGCCCCGGGGTTTCCACAATTGAAGAAAAAAGCGCAGGGCGTATTGATCAAATTATTGGACCCGTGCTGGATATCACCTTTCCCCCGGGCAAGTTGCCTTATATTTATAACGCTTTGATAGTCAAGAGTCGAGACACTGCCGATAAGCAAATTAATGTGACTTGTGAGGTACAACAATTATTAGGAAATAATCGAGTGAGAGCTGTAGCTATGAGTGCTACAGACGGGTTGATGAGAGGAATGGAAGTGATTGACACGGGAGCTCCTCTCAGTGTTCCAGTCGGTGGAGCTACTCTCGGACGAATTTTTAACGTTCTTGGGGAGCCTATTGACAATTTGGGTCCTGTAGATACTAGTGCAACATTCCCTATTCATAGATCTGCGCCTGCCTTTATCGAGTTAGATACGAAATTATCCATCTTTGAAACAGGTATTAAGGTGGTCGATCTTTTAGCTCCTTATCGACGTGGAGGAAAAATCGGACTATTTGGGGGGGCAGGAGTAGGTAAAACAGTACTCATCATGGAATTAATCAATAACATTGCTAAAGCTCATGGAGGCGTATCCGTATTTGGCGGAGTAGGGGAACGGACTCGTGAAGGAAATGATCTTTATATGGAAATGAAAGAATCTGGAGTAATTAATGAAAAAAATATTGAGGAATCAAAGGTAGCTCTAGTCTATGGCCAAATGAATGAACCACCGGGAGCTCGTATGAGAGTTGGTTTAACTGCCCTAACTATGGCGGAATATTTCCGAGATGTTAATAAGCAAGACGTGCTTTTATTCATCGATAATATCTTTCGTTTTGTTCAAGCAGGATCGGAAGTATCCGCCTTATTAGGGAGAATGCCCTCCGCAGTGGGTTATCAACCTACCCTTAGTACAGAAATGGGTTCTTTGCAAGAAAGAATTACTTCTACCAAAAAGGGATCCATAACTTCGATCCAAGCAGTTTATGTACCTGCGGACGATTTGACCGACCCTGCTCCTGCCACAACATTTGCACATTTGGACGCTACTACCGTACTTTCCAGAGGATTAGCTTCCAAGGGTATTTATCCCGCAGTAGACCCTTTAGATTCAACCTCAACTATGTTACAGCCTCGGATCGTTGGTAACGAACATTATGAAACTGCGCAAAGAGTTAAGGAAACTTTACAACGTTACAAAGAACTTCAGGACATTATCGCAATTCTTGGATTAGATGAATTATCGGAGGAGGACCGTTTAACTGTAGCAAGAGCACGAAAAATCGAGCGGTTCTTATCACAACCGTTCTTTGTGGCAGAAGTTTTTACCGGTTCTCCAGGAAAGTATGTTGGTCTTGCAGAAACAATTAGGGGATTTCAACTAATTCTTTCCGGAGAATTAGACAGCCTACCCGAACAGGCTTTTTATTTGGTGGGGAATATCGATGAAGCTAGCACGAAAGCTATAAACTTAGAAGAGGAGAGCAAATTGAAGAAATGAAATTAAATCTTTATGTACTGACTCCTAAACGAATTATTTGGGATTGTGAAGTGAAAGAAATCATTTTATCTACTAATAGTGGCCAAATTGGTGTATTACCAAACCACGCCCCCATTAATACAGCTGTAGATATGGGTCCTTTGAGAATACGCCTCCTCAACGACCAATGGTTAACGGCGGTTCTGTGGAGTGGTTTTGCGAGAATAGTTAATAATGAGATCATCATTTTAGGAAATGATGCAGAACTGGGTAGTGACATTGATCCAGAAGAAGCTCAACAGGCACTTGAAATAGCCGAAGCTCACTTGAGTAGAGCTGAGGGTACGAAAGAATTGGTTGAAGCGAAGCTAGCTCTCAGACGAGCTAGGATACGAGTCGAGGCTATCAATTGGATTCCCCCATCCAATTGAAGACAATCCAAAGGTTTCGTTGATACAAAGAAAAAGGAAAGAAGGGTAGAAAAAGTTATTAGATAGCGAAGCGAAGTAAGTCCAATGCTATCTAGTAATTTTTCTACCTACCTACCTACTATTGGATTTGAACCAATGACTCCCGCCGTATGAAAGCAATACTCTAACCACTGAGTTAAGTAGGCAATTTACCACCACAAAAGAAGCCCCATTACTTCGATCGATTATAGATTGAATCCTTTTTATAAGCAATACCGCTCCGTTATTGGTATGTTTATGTTATTTTTATAAGCAATACCGCTCCGTTATTAGTATGTTTATGTTATATAGTAAACAGATCAAAGGGATATCCTCTGGCATTAGAGAATATTCATCTTGACAAGAAATTATCTATATGTTAAGATATCTCTGACAAGGGCTATAGCTCAGTTCGGTAGAGCAACTCGTTTACACGTGCGCCAATGCTTTTCAAGGGAACTTATTATGTAATGAACATAATTGACCTTATTGCAAAATCAATGTCTTACTTCATGGATTCGAAAGAATAGGAGAACAGTAGCCTGACAAACAGTTGGTTCAGTCCGATTCAGGTGCCAATTCAGGTGCTTAATCAAATAGAACCCCTATTGATTTGCTAGTTGATAAGGTAAATATCCAGCCCACTCAATGCTAGGCGTAATGAGGATAAGGGCCTCCAAAAAACTTCTTTTCGTTCTATGAACTTTAAGGTGTATGAAGTCTCATAGTAAACTCTTACAGCGGAACGATAGAGACTCCATTTCATTTAGGTTGATTTAATTTAGGCCGGAGGCAGACCTAAGTCAAGGTAATCCTCCTTTGAAACACTTTGGTATTGCTCCTAGATGGATCACAAATAATCAATCAGAGCACAGGGAACCATCTTATTATCTTTCCATAAAGAAAAACTATGGCGGATTAACTGATCTTTACATCAGTTGATGAAAGAGCCCAATGCAGAAAAATGCATGTTGGGTCTTTGAAACAGTTCGAATCATTTCGATAATAATCCGTTTGATCTGTTTTACCGAGAAGGTCTACGGTTCGAATCCGTATAGCCCTAATATATGCGTCTTTTTTTCCATTTTAGGATGGATATCTTATGTTTCCTTTAGTATAGTTTTCTTTTCCTTATTAGTTATAGTACTCGTTTATAGACTCGACGGTCGATTGCGCCATAGAATAGAGATAAAAGCATTACCCTAGGCTCATTCATCGAAAATCATAGAGACAGGAAAAGAAAAAAGAAATCAATAGAAGGAAGGATCCCTTACCTGATTTGAATTCCATCCTACTTCAAATAGGATATGCTCTAAGTACCTATACTTTCCTATAATGACTGCAACGATTTTCTCTATTTTGCGAATTTCTATTTTGTTTGAAGTATATTACTATATATACATTACTATATATACATTATCTAAATATACATTATCTAAACTATATATACATTATTTTAAAATATCCACTTTAACTAAAATAGAAAAAATCGAAAGAAAAAAAAAAAAGAAAGAGTAAATAATAAAACTGGATATTCTGTTTCATAATTCTGAAATAGAGTTCTTTTTTTTTAGTATTACTCCTCATTAGGATGCATACATTAGTCATCCTAATTTAATTAGGTTCTAATCTAATTAGTAGCTAATCTAATTAGTAGTAAGTATTTTCTTTTTTATTTAATAGTCTCTGACTATCATTAAATAAAGGGTAGAGCAATTCTTTTTTCTAGAGATTCTAGAGAAAGCGAGACAAAGTGAAGCGAAAGAGTTTTCTTTGTATAAGAATTAGGTCTCTATCATATCTAAATAGAAGGGAAATCCAAAAGAAAGGGAGTGGGGATTCCATTGGATGAATCCTTAAGGAAAACATATTACAAAAGAAACAAAGGCTAAAGTAAGCGCTCTTTGCCTTTGGTTTGAGCAAAACGGATTCTTGTTTCACCGAGGAAAAGAGAGAAGTTCTGGATAAATTGACAATGTCAACTTGAATTGACTAATTCAGTTCCGCCTATTCCACATTAATGGGAGTACATTTATGTTTCTGCTTCACGAATATGATATTTTTTGGACATTTCTAATAATAGCAAGTCTTATTCCTATTTTGGTATTTTGGATTTCAGGACTTTTAGCCCCGGTTAGTAAAGGACCAGAGAAGCTTTCGAGTTATGAATCGGGTATAGAACCCATGGGGGGGGCTTGGTTACAATTCCGAATACGCTATTACATGTTTGCGCTAGTTTTTGTTGTTTTTGATGTGGAAACGGTCTTTCTCTACCCTTGGGCAATGAGTTTCGACGTATTGGGTTTATCCGTTTTTATCGAAGCTTTCATTTTTGTGCTTATCCTAGTTGTTGGTTTAGTTTATGCATGGCGAAAAGGAGCCTTGGAATGGTCTTAACTGAATATTCAGACAAAAAAAAAAAAGAAAGAAAAGATTCCATTGAGACAATTATGAGTTTGATTGAGTTTCCGTTACTCGACCAAACAAGTTCCAATTCCGTTATTTCAACTACACCAAACGATCTTTCGAATTGGTCAAGACTCTCCAGTTTATGGCCCCTTCTATATGGTACCAGTTGTTGTTTCATTGAATTTGCTTCATTAATAGGCTCACGATTCGACTTTGATCGTTATGGATTGGTACCAAGATCAAGTCCGAGGCAAGCGGACCTAATTTTAACAGCTGGTACGGTAACAATGAAAATGGCTCCATCTTTAGTGCGATTATATGAGCAAATGCCTGAACCGAAATACGTCATTGCTATGGGAGCCTGTACTATTACAGGGGGAATGTTCAGTACGGATTCCTATAGTACTGTTCGAGGAGTTGATAAGTTAATTCCTGTGGACGTCTACCTGCCGGGTTGCCCACCTAAACCAGAGGCTGTTATAGATGCCCTAACAAAACTTCGTAAGAAGATAGCGCGAGAAATAGTTGAGGATCGAACTCTATGTCAAAGTCAAAAGAAAAATCGATCTTTTACTACCCGTCACAAGCTTTATGTTCGGCGCAGTATTCACACTGGAACTTACGAACAAGAATTGCTCTATCAATCACCATCCACTTTAGATATATCTTCTGAAACTTTTTTCAAATCCAAAAGTCCAGTATCTTCTTACAAATTAGTGAATTAAGAGGGGTTCTTTTGTGCAGAAAAAGAAAGAGCAGTGCAATCTTTCAAACTTGCATTTGAAATGTGAAATATTTATACAAAGGGGGAGAGATCAAGACAATGCAGCAGGGTTGGTTATCTAATTGGCTAGTCAAACATGACGTGGTTCATAGATCTTTGGGCTTCGATCACCGAGGAATAGAAACTTTACAAATAAAAGCGGGGGATTGGGATTCCATTGCTGTCATTTTATATGTATATGGTTACAATTATTTACGTTCCCAATGTGCTTATGACGTAGCACCTGGTGGATCTTTAGCTAGCGTGTATCATCTTACGAGAATACAGTATGGTATAGATAACCCAGAAGAAGTATGCATAAAAGTCTTTGCCCAAAAGGATAATCCTAGAATCCCGTCTGTCTTCTGGGTTTGGAGAAGTGCTGATTTTCAAGAACGCGAATCTTATGATATGGTGGGAATTTTTTATGATAATCATCCGCGTCTTAAACGTATCTTAATGCCTGAAAGTTGGATAGGCTGGCCCTTACGTAAGGATTATATAACCCCCAATTTCTATGAAATACAAGATGCTCATTGAATGATAATAAATTCATGTTCACTTATACAACACAACTCCCGATTTTATTCAAATCAAGGAATATTTTTACGTTCTGTTCCTAAGACAAAACGAAATACTTAATTATATTCTAATTAATTCCTATTATACAAAAAGGTCCAGATAGACTGAACAAAAAGGGCTTCATTTCGATTTTCCAATTTGGAAAATCACATATTTGTTTCCTTCGTATGAACAGAAAAATACAATGACTCAAAGAAGTTCCTATCACGAACTTTGTACCGCGCGTATTACTTAGAACCACTAGGAAAGTAGGATAAGCAAGAATAAAAAAATATTTTTCGGAATAGCGGCATACAAAATTAATAAGAAATGCAAAAGTGAGGAACGGGGCACCTAATTTTACCTCTTTCTATACCATAAAGAAAGGAACCAAAGTAACCCTTTTCTAAAAATAAAAAGAAGTGTTTACAGATTTATCTACTTACTCTCTACTATGCTAGATTAGTAACGAATATGTACCCCAATCCATCTCAAGATATTTGTATCAATATCTATTCGGTGAATCCTTTTATTTTCTGTGCCAGGAACCAGATTTGAACTGGTGACACGAGGATTTTCAGTCCTCTGCTCTACCAACTGAGCTATCCTGACCCTTTCTTGTGCATCATCTTAGTAGAGTATTTGCATCTATGTCAATTAAAGAAAAAATAAATTAAATAATTAAATAAAGTATTCCAAATTTGGAAATGGGGAGGGGTAGTCCTATACATTGTGGATGGCTTACTTAATAATACTTAAAAATCGAATTAATAATCGAGATTCCTTGCCGATACTCTACTCTAATAAAAAAGAAACCATCCATTTAATGAATAGCATAAGATTCATTGAGTTCTCGTCGCACTCCTTTGTGAAAGAGTAGAATGAGAAAGCTAATGAATGTTAAACCCATTGATAAAAGTAAAAGAAAAAAAAGGATAACTACTATGGTTAGGGAATAAAAGAGGGTTTGGGGATAGAGGGACTTGAACCCTCACGACTTATAAAGTCGACGGATTTTCCTTTTACTAGAAATTTCATTATTGTCAGTATTGACATGTAGAATGGGACTCTCTCTTTATCCTCGTCCGATTAATCCACTTTTTTTAAGATCTCTAAAACAAAATAATGAATTGAAGGATTTGATTACTTAATATTCGATTGAAATGGATTCACAATAATTCTAAAAAAATTCAGAATTTTCTATTTCATAATCATTCCTAATTTCATTCAAAAAATAAAATAAAGAACCTATATTATGATATGGGTTCTGTGATTAATCGTTTGCTATGTAAGTATATATGCGTGTGTATTAGATGTATAAAGCCCCTCTTTCTCTAATTTCGAAGAGGTTCCACTACCAACACAACGTATTACTTCGATTCGTTAGAACAGCTTCCATTGAGTCTCTGCACCTATCCTTTTCCTTTGGGTTCCAGTTTGAGAACCACTTGTTTTTAAAAAAAGGGATTTGGCTCAGGATTGCCCATTTTTCATTCCAGGGTTTCTCTGAATTTGGAAGTTACCACTTAGCAGGTTTCCATACCAAGGCTCAATACAATCAAGTCCGTAGCGTCTACCGATTTCGCCATATCCCCATTTTCCTTTTCTTTGAAACCTGGATTCCTTGTAAAATTTCATCCATTTCTTAGTTTTTTTTTGAATCATTGAATTCATTATTCGACGTAGTCTAGCAGCTCATCTCTATTTAAGAGACCCCGCTCGCTTATTGCAATTCAGAATTGAATTGATTCTACCGTTGATATATTTGCAATTCAATCGGAATGAATATATCCAAAAGTTTTTCTCTATCCCGCCTCCTTCCTTCTTTTTTTAGAGTATTCAAAATCATACTATAACGCTTGATATTAATTCTTTTTTTTTTTCTAATCAGAATTAGAAAAATCCATTTGCGAATTAGAGAAATAAAAAGAAAGTTCAATAAATTCTATAATCCTATTTAATAATATCATTTAGTTAAGCATATCAAGCTAACTTTATCTTTCTAAAATTCTAGTATTTTTTTTTGAGTAGAACTTTCAATTTCGAACTAGTTAATAACTAAGATTAATAATTAAGATCTGACATCTTACGGATTCCCTATATATATTTCTATTTGTTACACTATTTCTGTTATGTAAGCCCACTTAGCTCAGAGGTTAGAGCATCGCATTTGTAATGCGAGGGTCATCGGTTCAAATCCGATAGTCGGCTTTTTTCTCTATCAATGTTCCATGAACAAGAATTTCTCTTTTTCCCCGAATTAAATGGGGAATCCAGGGTCTATTATGTCGTTCTACCTTACAATTTTGCTAGATAAAAAGCATAAAAATAAATAATATATATAAAAAAAAACCAGATGTTAATGAAATTACATTTTTTGTGGTACTTTAGTAGATTTGACTCTGTTTATCCTTTAGTTTAATTCAGTTTTAATTTCGATGTATTCTGTAATGTAAATAGAATGAAATTTATTGTGTAAAATGAAATTTCAATAAAATAAAAAAGGAGTCTTCATGTCCCGTTATCGAGGGCCTCGTTTAAAAAAAATACGCCGTCTGGGAGCTTTACCAGGACTCACTAGAAAAACGCCTAAATCCGGAAGTAATCAGAAAAAGAAATTCCATTCCGGGAAAAAAGAGCAATATCGTATTCGTCTTCAAGAAAAACAGAAATTGCGTTTTCATTATGGTCTGACAGAACGACAATTACTTAGATATGTACATATCGCTGGAAAAGCAAAAAGATCCACAGGTCAGGTTTTACTACAATTACTTGAAATGCGTTTGGATAATATCCTTTTTCGGTTGGGTATGGCTTCAACCATTCCAGGGGCCCGGCAATTAGTTAACCACAGACATATTTTAGTTAATGGTCGTATAGTTGATATACCAAGTTTTCGTTGCAAACCCCGAGATATTATTACTACGAAAGATAACCAACGATCAAAACGTCTGGTTCAAAATTCTATTGCTTCATCCGATCCGGGCAAATTGCCAAAGCATTTGACGGTTGACACATTGCAATATAAAGGACTAGTAAAAAAAATTCTAGATAGGAAGTGGGTTGGTCTTAAAATAAATGAGTTGTTAGTTGTAGAATATTATTCTCGCCAGACTTGAACTTAACAAAAAAAGGAAAGGTTCATAGAATTTTTTTTCCTCCCCCTTTCCCCGAACTAAATCGACCTAAGACTCTTAATTCGTATTTTCCCGTTCACCTAGCAGAAATAGATTAACCCTAGGATCTTTTTTTCTTTTTTGTTATTTCCTCGATGTGTATTTTACATACCACAGTAATTTCCGATAGAGAATTATTATTAAATAAAGGTATTATTGTTGGAATAAATTGTTATTTAATTTGCTACACTGTGATCGCTAACATTGATGAATTAAGAGAAACGGAAAGAGAGGGATTCGAACCCTCGGTAAACAAAAGTCTACATAGCAGTTCCAATGCTACGCCTTGAACCGCTCGGCCATCTTTCCTCCATAATCTTATTATGAAAAATAAACTGAGTGAATAGCGAGTTTTCGTATTTCTACAGTACAGGTACGGCCACAACGGCTCGGGGATTCCATGGCTCTATTGGAAAAATGCCTTTTCATCTAAGTGGAAGGATCCCGTATTTTTTTTACTAGGAATTCTGCTCCCTCGAAAAGTTTTTCTTTGGGGAAAACAAAAATAAAAAGAGAATGGAAGAATTCTTCTTATTCCATAAGAAAATAAAGGAACCCTAGAATTCTATTTGCATAAGGTACGTTACACCATACAATCTAAATATAAAAAAGGGTATAGGGCAATTAATGACTTTGAAAACGCGAAATAGCTGATGAGAGAAGTTGTTGTTGAGAAATAGGAAAGTCGAATGAAATCCAGTCTTAGTCAAATATTTCGTATCTTCTCTTGTCCAAACAGAAGGAAAAGGAGACCATTTGAGCTGAGCGGAAAATCCATACCTCTCTTATCCATTTAGAGCATATGGATCGATTTATAAGTTTTGTTTTTATGTTATTTTGTGATAGAATGAAAAGAATTCTATATAGAATGGGTTGGGAATTATGCCTAGATCCCGTATAAATGGAAATTTCATTGATAAGACCTTCTCGATTGTAGCCAATATTTTATTGCAAATAATTCCGACAACCTCCGGGGAAAAAAGGGCATTTACTTATTATAGAGATGGTGCGATTTGACTCTTTTTTTTAGCCCTACCTACATCTCATTCTTACGAGAAAGAGATAGGGTTCGCATAGAGAGACAAAATTTAGTAAAGGAAACCCGCGCTTGGGGAAGGTGAGGTGAACTAACAATTCCTTCTGTCGTGTATCCTCGATTGATGTGGCCTCAGATGCTTCAATTGTAGATTTGAGTATTGAGCGAAAGGTTACACCTACAGGATAGGTTCTGTATTACAGGCCAATCCGACTATACTAGTACCAATAGGCAGCATAGGGGAGAAAAGCACTACACCTCGAAATAGGAATCAACAAGAGAAAAACTTTGTTAGAAATTAGCCCTTTCCTGATTGGTATCAGGGTTGGGAAGAATGGTTGGGATAACAAACAACCATCAGGTTTGTACTTTGGATACCCTTATAACCATCAAAGGGCGTTGAAGTGGCTAATTCCTCTAAATAGGAGGCGTTGAGAACAAAGAAATTCTTGGAGCTATCGTTTTCCTCTAGCATTAATAGAATTCATTGGTGTTAAGAAAAACCTCTTGGGGGAAGGTTGGCTAGAGATTTCTTGGAAAAATACCAGCCCTCTTCGGTCCATAATGAGATGGGACTAATTCGATTTTGATTCTATCGATTTTTCGCTTAGTACTATGTACAGAAGGGAGAAGCCGTATGAGATGAAAACCTCATGTACGGTTTTGGAACGGAGATTTTTTGAATAGAATGAACGACCGTAACGGATGTTGGCTCAATCCGAAGGAAATTATGCGGAAGCTTTGCAGAATTATTATGAAGCTACGCGACTAGAAATTGATCCCTATGATCGAAGTTATATACTATATAACATAGGCCTTATACACACAAGCAATGGAGAGCATACAAAGGCTTTGGAATATTATTTCCGGGCGCTAGAACGAAATCCTTTCTTACCGCAAGCTTTTAATAATATGGCCGTGATCTGTCATTACGTGCGACTATCTCCACTATAGAAAGAAGAAAAAAAAGAATGTAGGAAATTTTCTAGTAAATACTAGAAAAAGGGCTTTCTACATAGGGATCGTAAAAATAACGATTTTACCCTATCAGCTGTAGGAAGGAAGGACACTTCACGAGAATCAAAATAGGAAGAAAAGTAAAGTAGAGCCTATACTACTATTCCATGGATAAAGCTGAAATTGATAGAGAAAACGCCGTAAAGATCAATTAGTGAGCGACTGGGTCGATACAACTAAAAAAACTGCTTCATTATACCACGATATGGCACAAAATTTAGGAATCCGCTTATGTAATAAAGCCGATCCACTAAGGGATTAAGCAGCGGTGTAGTATCAGATCCCAAAGATAGTAAGTTCTTTTTTCTTTCTTGTGGGAAAAAGTCTTTTTCGAGGATTCTATAGAAATTTCATATATGAAAGAAACGAAACCGAGATAGTTACCTTTCAGAAAATTCGAACGAAGCATATAGGTCTATCTATGCTTCATTCTTCTGAAGGTGGGAGAAAAGATCAAACTGATTATTGATCAAAATTAGGGTTTGAAACTTAGGTAATTCACTTCTTCTGCTTAACCCAAGAAGAAATTGGATTTATTTTTGAGAGATCGAATTCAGTTAAGATAGGGGAAATTCAGATAGCAATTTCTGAGCCGTATGAGGTAGGAAACTCTCAAGTACGGTTCTAGGGGAAGGAACTGCCTATTCCGACCGAGGAGAACAGGCCATTCTACAGGGCGATTCGGAAATTGCAGAAGCTTGGTTTGATCAAGCTGCTGAGTATTGGAAACAAGCTATAGCGCTTACTCCGGGAAATTATATTGAAGCACAGAACTGGTTGAAGATTACGAAGCGTTTTGAATAAGACCACTCTCCTTTTTCATAAAATGGGTGGTTTGGTTGTTGATCCATTAATCAAATAATTTAGGTAAGAAAAGAATTTCATTATATCCCTTTCTTCTACCTTCGATTTTATATCATATTTCATAAGGATAAACAATAGGGATAGGCTCTGGAACAGAAGTAATAAAGCACATAAAAGGGGACAATCTATATATTCCTACCTAATATATCAGGACGGTCTTATTAATAATTCTAATGAGTTATCTTGGAATTTTGAATCAAATAAAAAAATCTATATTATGCTCACTCAAGGAAAGTAGATGTAGATAAGGGCTTATACCCTCAGAAAAAAAATACACTAGCTTCTTAAATTAAAACCTAAAAAAAAGATTTTTTTGTTACGTCCGGAAATAATTTTCCAGAATAACCAATGTCCGTTAGGCACCTAATCCTTATGTCATAATAGATCCGAACACTTGCCTCGGATTGACTTCAATATATAATTGCTCCAGTGAATAACTAAAAAAAAAAAAAATAGAAGGACGGTAGATAGTAAAGAAAAGGACTAATCATAATATCTATCTTTCAAAGATTCAATAAAAAGACAGTTGGCGGGTCTCTTTGTATGTCTTGTCCGGAAAGAGGAGGACTTAATGATTATTCGTTCGCCGGAACCAGAAGTTAAAATTGTTGTGGATAGGGATCCTGTAAAAACATCTTTTGAGGAATGGGCCAGACCCGGGCATTTCTCAAGAACAATAGCTAAGGGCCCCGATACTACCACTTGGATCTGGAACCTACATGCTGATGCTCACGATTTCGATAGTCATACCGGTGATTTGGAGGAGATCTCCAGAAAAGTCTTTAGTGCTCATTTCGGTCAACTCTCCATTATCTTTCTTTGGTTGAGTGGCATGTACTTCCACGGTGCCCGTTTTTCCAATTATGAAGCATGGCTAAGCGATCCTACTCACATTGGACCCAGTGC